GATTCTCTTATACTTAGTTATTTTTCTTTTCTATTATACTTATTCTTATTCTTAAACTAAGTATTCTTATACTTAGTTTATACTTATTATCTTATAAATCTTAATAAAGTAAAGACTTATCTTATTTCTATTTCATATTGATCTTATATCTTCTAAATAGAATAGAAATAGAAAGCGAAAGAATCTCTTATAGTAAAGAATAAGAGAAATAAATTCAATAATTAAGATTTTCAATTCAATTCACAATTCAATTAATAACAATTAAAAAAAAAATAGAAATTGAAAGAAAAAGAATAAAAATAAATAAGAGAAATAAGAAATAGAGTCTATTATTTCTATGATATGAAAGATGAATATAGTACTAAAAAGTACTAAAATCGCGTTTTGGAATGAACCAAAATACTTGTTTGTTTTGTTACGGCAATAAAACTTCGTAAGACCAACCAATGGGTTAGGTTTCGCTACAAGAAAAAGGTTTGTTCTATTTTTATAGTAAACCTACACAATGAAAGATAGCACAAAGTGGTAGATTCGACAGAATCGTGAACGATCGACATAACAAAAGATCCTCCTAATAATAGAAGATCCTTCTAATAGTTAATAGTCTAATAGAAAGAATCACACATTATCGAACAATTCGACAGACAAAATTACCAAACCCACTCCACTCTTAGAATATAGAAAAAAGAACATTGATGGATTTAGGGATAATGAATGAGCCCTACATTATCTTTGAAACAAATGGAAAGAATCTCTTAGGTTTGTTGTTCCACCAAAAAGTGATTAGTCAGAGGGCTTTTACAAATACTCAAGATCAAGAAAAGAATAGGTCTAGATCCATGCGACTTAGGATTGGATTTGCTTGGGTCAGGTTGAAGTCTTCAGACAGGATTATGTCATGATTTTCATTAGAAAAAGAATAAAGTGTATCACTAATTCTTTGATCATGGGCAGGAAAAGAGGAAAAATATCATATGTAATTCATTCATGAAAGTGGATGAAGAGAGATGGGTATTTGATCCGAGATTTGACAAATACCAATTGGGTCCGTTGGAATGAATTATTGTGTTTCTTTTCTTGTTACTACTCAAATAAAATTTCTATACAAAACAAAAAAGGAATGTATTAGGGCTATACGGACTCGAACCGTAGACCTTCTCGGTAAAACAGATAAAACTTATTATTATCGAAATGATTCAAACTGTTTCAAAGACCCAACATGCATTTTGTTGCATTGGGCTCTTTCATCAACTGATGTAAAGATCAGTTAGTTCACCATATTTTTCTTTACAGAAAGATAAGAAGATAATGAGATGGCTCCATGTGCTCTGATTCATTATTTGTATCCTGATATAGGAGCAATACCAAAGTGTTTCAAAGAAGGGTGACCTTGATTTAGGTCTGCCTTCGGCCTAGATCAACCTAAGTGAAATGCAGTCTCTATCGCTCCGCTGCAAGAGTCCAATATGAGACTTCATACACCTCAAAGCTCATAGGACGAAAAGAGGTTCTTTTGAGATCCTTATACTCATTATGTTATGCCTGGCATTGAATGGACTGGGCATTTACCTTACAATGGCAGGTTCTATTTGATTTGGCACCGGAATTCGCACCTGAATCGGATCAAACCAAATATTTGTCAGGCTATTTTTCTCTTGTTCTCTCGAATCTACGGAGTAAGACATCGACTTCTCAAAAAGATCAATTATGGTCATTGCATAATAGGCTTCCTTGAAAAGCATTGGCGCACGTGTAAACGAGGTGCTCTACCTAACTGAGCTATAGCCCTTGGCATAACTATTTTAACATAGAGACAATTTCTTGTCAAGAAGGGTATCCCATAATCCCACATGATAACTCTCTGATCCGTTTACGTTTACTGGTAAAAGATTGATATTGCTTAGAAAACATATTTTACCTATAATCCATCGAAGTGATGGAGACCCTTTTTGTGGTGATAAATGGCCTACTTAACCCAGTGGTTAGAGTATTGCTTTCATACGGCGGGAGTCATTGGTTCAAATCCAATAGTAGGTAGAACTTATTAGATACCGGATTCCATGGTATCTAATAAGTTTTTCTACCCATCCTATTTTTTCGTTCTATCATCAGATTAATCAGATTAGACTTCATTGTGTTCAAATTGTGGAATCCAAATGTAGTGTGTAGTGTATAATAAAGAACTCTTTTGATTTTGATTGATGACTACTAATAGGAAATCACTTTGACAGCTTCTACTCGTGTCCTAGCTCGTCTGAGAGCTAGATTTGACTCAATTGCTTGTCTCTTACCCTCAGCTCTACTCAAGTTAGCTTCAGCTATTTCAAGAGTTTGTTGAGCTTCTTGTGGATCAATGTCAGTACTAATTTCCGCACTATTTCCTAAAATGGTGATCTCATTATTACTTATTCTAGCGAAACCGCCCATAAGAGCCACCGTTACCCATCGGTCGTTTAGTCGTATTCTCAAAAGACCTATATCTACAGCCGTGGCAATGGGGGCATGGTTTGGTAATACGCCAATTTGTCCACTATTAGTAGATAAAATAATCTCTTTAACTTCGGAATCCCAAATCATTCGATTAGGAGTCAGTACACAAAGATTTAAGGTCATTTCTTCAATTTGCTCTCCTCTTCTAAGTTCATAGCTTTCGCGGTAGCTTCATCGATGTTACCCACCAAATAAAAGGCCTGCTCGGGAAGACCGTCTAATTCTCCGGAAAGGATGAATTGAAACCCCCGAATTGTTTCTGCGAGACCAACATATTTCCCTGGAGAACCAGTAAAGACTTCTGCCACAAAGAAGGGTTGTGATAAGAAACGCTCAATCTTTCGTGCTCTTGCTACAGTTAAACGATCTTCTTCGGATAATTCGTCCAACCCAAGTATAGCTATAATGTCCTGAAGTTCTTTATAACGTTGTGAAGTTTGCTTAACCCTTTGCGCAGTTTCATAATGTTCCTCGCCAACGATCCGAGGTTGTAACATAGTTGATGTTGAATCCAAGGGATCTACTGCTGGATAAATACCTTTGGCAGCTAATCCTCTTGATAAGACTGTAGTAGCATCTAAATGTGCAAATGTCGTGGCAGGAGCAGGGTCGGTCAAATCATCCGCAGGTACATAAACTGCTTGGATCGATGTTATAGATCCTTCTTTGGTAGAAGTAATTCTTTCTTGCAAAGAACCCATTTCCGTACTAAGGGTAGGTTGATAACCCACTGCAGAAGGCATTCTGCCTAATAAGGCAGAGACTTCGGACCCTGCTTGAACGAAACGAAATATATTGTCGATGAATAGAAGTACGTCTTGCTCATTAACATCCCGGAAATATTCCGCCATGGTTAGGGCAGTCAAGCCAACTCTCATACGAGCTCCTGGCGGTTCATTCATTTGACCATAGACTAGAGCCACTTTGGATTCTGCAAGATTTTTTTCATTAATCACCCCGGATTCTTTCATTTCCATGTAGAGATCATTTCCTTCACGAGTACGTTCACCTACTCCACCAAATACGGATACGCCTCCGTGAGCTTTGGCAATGTTGTTGATCAATTCCATGATGAGTACTGTTTTACCCACTCCAGCTCCCCCAAATAGTCCTATTTTTCCTCCACGGCGATAGGGGGCTAAAAGATCCACCACTTTAATCCCGGTTTCAAAGATTGATAATTTCGTATCTAACTGTATGAAGGCGGGTGCAGATCTATGAATAGGAGATGTTGTGCGAGTATCGACAGAACCTAAATTATCAACGGGCTCTCCAAGAACGTTGAAAATTCGTCCGAGAGTAGCTCCCCCGACTGGAACACTTAGAGGAGCTTCCGTGTCAATCACTTTCATTCCTCTCATCAGACCATCTGTAGCACTCATAGCTACAGCTCTCACTCGATTATTTCCTAATAATTGTTGTACTTCACAAGTTACATTAATTTGTTGACCGACAGTATCTCGACCCTTAATTACCAAAGCATTATAAATATTAGGCATTTTGCCCGGTGGAAAAATGACATCCAGTACTGGGCCAATAATTTGAGCGATACGCCCCAGGTTTTGTTCTTCAAGTGTAGAAACCACAGGATCAGAAGTAGTGGGATTGCTTCTCATAATCATAAATCATAATAAATATGTCAAAATTCTTTTTTGAAAAGTACTGAATCGAAAATCAATATCCGATAGCAAGTTGATCAGTTAATTCCATAAGAAATAAATGGGCGTTAGCATTCGATTGAGTTGGTACCACCCAATCGAATCCAATTTAATCCTTTACTCAGTGAATGAGTCAATTTTCAATTCTTTCTATTGTCTTTTTTCTTTTTTTTTTCTTTTTTTTTGATTTGTGTTGTGCACCTATTCTTCTTCTTTATATACCATATCTGTTCCCTTTTCTAGATGAATTATGCCTCTTTTCACATCTAGGATTTACATATACAACATATATTACTGTCAATAGAGGGGGGTGGGGTCCTCTATTCTTTCTTTTTCTTTCTATATTCTATATTTAGAATAGATTCTATTATTAGATTAAGAAGAATCTCGAATTATTTAGAATTCAATTTCAATTATTTTCATTAATTGAAATTGAATTTTTTCATTTTATTTGATGTTTTTCTTTATCTTTATTTTGATATCTTAATTTATTTTTTTCTATTCATTATTCTTCATACTCATTTGAATAATGAATAGAAAAAAATAAATTAAGAAAGTGATCAATTCCATTAGAAATAGAAATTTTCAAAACGAAGATTGGGTTGCGCCATATATATCAAAGAGTATAAAATAATGATGTATTTGGTGAATCAAATACATGGTCCAATAACGCTTTTTCCATTTTCATTATTCATTAGTTGATAATATTAGTTTAGTTGAATATTTTTTGAATTGTAAAGATTTTTGTCAAAGGTTTCATTCACGCCTAATTCATATCGAGTAGACCTTGTAGTTGTGAGAATTCTTAATTCATGAGTTGTAGGGAGGGACTTATGTCACCACAAACAGAGA